AGTAGGCGTACAAATTTGATCGTGATCAAGTGCTTTTTGGATTGTCTCATGGCTTGTAATTAGTGTCGATCCATACAATATATATCGAGTCTTCTTACATACAAAACTTTTACTTGTTACTAATAAAGTCTAGCCTCTTTTCTTCCTTAGATCCCCTGTGTCACTCCGATAGTATCATAGATCTGGATCAATGCAAAGGAAATGAATGCGTTTCCATACTATAAATATAAATAAGTGTAATAAACCTAATTTGGATCATACGGAATCACTTATTATACGGGATCTTACGGAGCCCACTTTTACATGACATAGATTCAAGTATGATCATAGAAAAAATCTCCTTAAACGAACCAGCCTATCTTTTGTTACGTATATGTAAGTAGACTTACGTGTTGATTGGATGCAGAGACACATTTAGTTGTGATTTCCAATGTGGTGGATAAAATTCTATATCCACATGGCCCCATCAATAGTTCAAGTCACACACTCCCATAATCCATTTTCTCTTCTTAAAATCCACTTCAACTATTTGTATCAAAGTATGAAATCAAAAAATACTTCAAGAGTTGAAGAGAAATATCCAAATAACATGTCTTATTCTTTTCAATAATCCACATTTGTAGCAATGAAATACTATTTTTCCTTTCCTAAACAATATATGATCAATTAAAAATATCTAGGATCTGTCTTATTTATAATTTATAAAAGATCCTTATAAAGGACCTGAAATACCTTGCTTACGTATCATTGGGAAATGCATTAACATAAATACGGAAGTAAGAAGAGGCAATACAAAAGTATGTAAACTATAAAAACGCGTTAAAGTGGATTGACCTACACTAGCACTTCCACGTAACAATTCTACCAAGGGTGATCCTATTACAGGAATAGCGTCAGGCACGCCTGTCACAATTTTTACTGCCCAATAACCAATTTGGTCCCAAGGTAAGGAATAACCAGTTACACCAAAAGATGCAGTCAATACACCCAGAACTACACCAGTAACCCAAGTTAATTCCCGGGGGTTTTTAAATCCACCTGTGAGATACACACGAAATACGTGCAAGATCATCATTAGAACCATCATACTTGCTGACCATCGATGAACGGATCGGATTAACCAACCAAAGTTTGCCTCAGTCATTATGTATTGAACAGAGGAAAATGCTTCTGTAACGGTTGGACGATAGTAAAAAGTCATAGCAAAACCCGTAGCTACTTGTACTAAAAAACAAGTTAGTGTGATTCCCCCTAGACAATAAAATATGTTGACATGAGGAGGAACATATTTACTAGTTATATCATCTGCAATCGCCTGAATCTCTAGACGTTCTTCGAACCAATCATATACTTTATTGAGATAGGTAAAACAAAAGGATCCCCCCCCCTGAGAACCGTATATGAAAATTTCATCTCGTACGGCTCAAGCAGAAACACACAAATACTTATTTAACGGATATATAATAGAAAATTGGAAATAAAAACTTAATTAAATCTGTCCCAAAGATACGAAGAAATAAAAATCCGGAATCTTTTCTTTGTAATGATAATGCCAATATCAAGTCAGCTCGTCTGTAGATTAGGCCTCTTGAGTCTTCTTTTCTCCTATTTTTTTATTTATTGTTGTTTTTTTTTTGCGTAAGTCAAATTAAGTCTTGTTTTACTATTGATAGGAATTATCTTGTTGAGACCCTATGAATTGATTGAAACTTCAGATTCATACTATAACCACGATGATTTGGTACAGCCAAAAACAAAGCTTAAAGGTTCTATGAGTAAGAACCATTTGATCATCACTTATAGGATAAGTAGAATAACTTAACAAAACCCAGAAAAAAGTTGTCCTTTTTTGGAAGGAAAAAAAGGGTTTGATTTAGTAAAAGCCTTTTCCCTTTTTTGAATTTTTTGAATCCGGTTACGAGGTTTGAATAAATAGTAGGTATGAATCATAGTTCAAATATTTCTTTTCTTGATCTATTCTATATATCCCCTTTCGTGTTCCAGATACTAGCATAAATAGAAATATCCGACGAGGTAGAATCATCTCTATCAAGATGACAGACATATTTTCTGTACTATCAAATAGGATCTATTTTAACAAGTCACACACTCATACTCCGGAAATACCGAAAGAAAGGAATTCCACGGTCGAACTACCAGAACGGCCTAGAAATTTGAGTTATAATATTTTTTTAATAGAACTTCATAACTCTTATAAACCTAATTCGTTAAAATTCCATCCAATAAAACGGAAGAATTATAAATTTCCAAAATAATAGATAAAAATATTGCAAATAGAGCCATTGCAACTCCCATAAAGGGGGTAGTCCCCCATCCTGGCGCTACTTTGCCATATTCCGAATTTAATGGTTTTAATAAACTACCTGCCGTAGTTTCTTTTGACTCACTCTTAGAACTATCCTCAACGGTTCGTGTAGCCATAAATCCTATTTCGTTGGTTAAGATCTGTTGACTTTGTATACTATTCTGTTGTAGTTGTAAATAAATGATCTTATTATAGTTGTGGATCCGTCTGGATCTTGAAATTCTTTAATAATGGAAACAGCAACCCTGGTCGCCATCTCCATATCTGGTTTACTTGTAAGCTTTACTGGGTATGCCTTATATACTGCTTTTGGGCAACCCTCTCAACAATTAAGAGATCCATTCGAGGAACACGGGGACTAGTTGATTAAAGTAAGGAGCCTCCCAATATGGGAGGCTCCTTACTTCAATTGAGATTGAGATAATGAAAAGTCATTTCATTTTTTAGTAGGAACCTTAGGCGGTTCTCGAAAAAATATAGCGAAAAAAATTATTCCTAAAGTAGAGACTAATAGAAATGTATAAACCAATGCTTCCATAAATTCGATCGCAGTTTACAATTATAGCTTCCACACCTATTCATTTCGGATGGGATTACCAGATAAGGAAAAAAAAGAGTAAAAGAAAAAATAAAGATTCCAAACTTATCCCGCTTCTCTAAAGTAAAAAACAAAAGATAGGCCAGGTATCAGACTCCTTGTCTTCTTGTAGTAGGATCCCCAAGTTTTTGGAATAATCCAAATTCGACTTGAGAGTCTAAATCAGGATCAATACCAGCAAAAACATCTCGGAACAGGGTTCTAGCACCATGCCAAATGTGCCCAAAAAAGAAGAGCAAGGCAAACGTAGCATGCCCGAAAGTGAACCATCCCCTTGGACTGCTACGAAAAACGCCATCAGATTTTAAAGTAGCCCGATCCAACTCAAAAATTTCACCTAATTGAGCGCGTCTAGCATATTTTTTAACAGTAGCAGGGTCGCTATAACTGACTCCATTAAGTTCACCACCATAGAACTCAACAGTTACACCTACCTGTTCAACACTATACTTTGATTCCGCTCTTCTAAAGGGAACGTCGGCTCTCACAATTCCGTCTACATCTACCAAAACTACCGGAAATGTTTCAAAAAAAGTAGGCATACGACGTACAAAAAGCTCATGTCCTTCTTTATCTCTAAAGATAGGGTGCCCTAACCATCCAACAGCTATTCCATCCCCGCTGTCCATTGAGCCCGCTCTGAATAATCCCCCTTTTGCCGGATTATTACCAATGTAATCATAAAAAGCTAATTTTTCAGGAATTTTCGACCACGCTTCTGAGAAACTAAGATTTTTAGTTAATCCAGTGCCAACTCTTCGATATATCTCTTGCTGGAAATATCCTTGATCCCACTGATAACGAGTAGGACCAAACAATTCGATCGGGGTAGTTGCTGAACCATACCACATAGTTCCAGCAACAACGAAAGCTGCAAAAAAAACGGCGGCGATACTACTGGAAAGTACTGTTTCGACATTTCCCATACGTAATCCTTTGTATAAACGCTGAGGCGGACGGACACTAAGATGGAATAGGCCTGCTAATATGCCCAATGTCCCCGCTGCAATATGATGGGAAGCTATTCCTCCCGGAACAAAAGGATCAAAGCCTTCCGCGCCCCACGCCGGGTTTACAGATTGCACTTTTCCAGTTAGTCCATAAGGATCCGATACCCATATTCCAGGACCATACAAACCTGTTACATGAAATACACCAAAACCGAAGCAAGCTACCCCTGATAGAAATAAATGAATTCCGAAGATTTTTGGCAAATCCAAAACGGGTTTTCCCGTACGATCATCAGTGAATATTGCTAGGTCCCAATACACCCAATGCCAGATAGCTGCCAAAAAGCACAAGCCAGAAAACCCAATATGTGCCCCTGCCACACCTTCGTAACTCCAAATACCCGGATTTGGTACAGCCCCTCCTGTAATACTCCAACCACCCCATGAATTGGTTATTCCTAAACGAGTCATGAAGGGTATAACGAACATACCCTGTCTCCACATTGGATCAAGAACAGGGTCAGAAGGATCAAAAACCGCTAATTCATATAGAGCCATTGAACCGGCCCAACCAGAAACTAAAGCCGTATGCATTATATGGACAGAAATCAACCGACCGGGATCATTCAATACGACGGTATGAACACGATACCAAGGCAAACCCATGGAAAAACCTCTTTATCAAAGATAAATAGACACTATGTAACTTTATCGCATTGGAAAAAACGAAATTTTATATACTTAACCCTTTTTCAGTGGATTATCTATGAGCAAGAGTTACTATTTATTCCGTTCCATTCGAAATATTCGAAATAATGGAACAATTCTGTTCGTGGGAAAAAATGGAAGCAGATCTATTCTATACCCGATAAGTAGCAATACGCAATGATGGGTTGGTCTAATTTTTGAGAGACAAGTATTTATGCACTTGTTACTCGTTCCAATGAAATTCTCGCAATAATTTTTCTTTATTTATTACATCTTCCTCTATGATATAAACCTTACAATCCATGTATAAAATATATATTAAAATAAAAATTAGGAAGACAATAAACTAATTATTACGTTTCCACATCAAAGTAAAGTACTTAAAGTGTGTTTCTTTAATTTAATGCCCATTGGTGTTCCAAAAGTACCTTTTCGGAGTCCCGGAGAGGAAGATGCAGTTTGGGTTGACGTATAGTGCGACTTGTCAGACATATTGGGTCATATGGGATTTACCCGTTCTCTCCCCCGACCGAGATATCTTAGATTTCGCCCGAGAAAGATTGATTGAACCATCAATAATTCGAAGCGCGAAGTACAATTAGATCCTTTTTTTTGGGGATAAATAATTGAAATTAGAAAAATTTATGGTTGACTTATAACAACAAAGTATCCAGGCTTCGTTCAGAAAATACGAATTTGGTAATATTATATATATATGTATATATGATTACCACTTGTATCATAAATTCTTTTTATACCATAGGAGCTATATAAAACTGTCAATCAATAGAGTAGCATGGTAATCTAAATCTAATCTTTTTTTTTGGCAAAAGAAAGATATGAAACGTGTTAAAAAAAGAAGTCTTAGCAAAAAGAAGTGAGTGGTACTGATATTGTTTGCCCTATATGTGCAAATAGAATTCGGACAGATCTTTACCCGGAGTAGAACATGAACCTAAAAAAAGGAGGGGCCCGTTCAGGAACAAGAAAAGAACATCAGGATTTAAATCTCGATAAAATAATACATCAATGAAAGGTTAGTTCAATAAGTTCAGTTAATTTATTTCTTTTTTTGAGAGAAGGGGACAAAGGTGGATCTTTCTTGAAAACTAGAGGAACAAGTCACCTCATTAGAAAAACAAAGAAACTGGTACAAAAAAAGAAATAGGACTGGAATCAACACATTGATTTTTTTTGGAACCGTATGCGTCCAAAGGTGCATGTACGGTTCTTAAGGGATACAATTTTATCCTAATCAACCGACTTTATCGAGAAAGATTACTTTTTTTAGGACAAGAGGTTGATAGCGAGATCGCGAACCAACTTGTTGGTCTCATGGTATATCTTAGTATAGAGGATGATACTAAGGATCTTTATTTGTTTCTAAACTCCCCCGGAGGGTGGGTAATACCCGGCATAGCCATTTATGATACTATGCAATTTGTCTCACCAGATGTACATACAATCTGCATGGGATTAGCCGCTTCAATGGGATCCTTCATTCTGGTCGGGGGGGAAATTACCAAACGTCTAGCATTCCCTCACGCTTGGCGCCAATGTGTTTTTTATTTGAGAAAAAAGAAAAAAGACTATGCCTTCGCCATATCAAAATAATAAGTAATAATAGCATGGCACTTAAAGTTCGATATGAACAAACCGAGCTCTTTTTTGTTTTTTCAGAACACAAGATTATGTATCGAAATAGTAGTCTGAAAATTGGGTATTTTGTGTCAAAGACCCATTTCAGCGTCACAAACCTTTTTTCTTACACAGCAAAAATTTCTTTGCAATATTTATATTATTTATGAAAGAAAGAGTAAGAAAATGAAAAAGATTCTTTTTTCTTTATTTTGATTGGATCAGAAAAACCTTGGGATTGCTAAATCACAGATAATATAAATATAGAAAGCAACAGAATCATCATAGTATTTTTTTAACTCCTATCGAAAGGAATACGAAAAAAAGGGTGATAAATGGATTCTTCAACAATCTGAATCAAATGGATTCTTTTTGTCTCTCTTCTGTTTGTCTTTTCTTCGGCGGAAAGAAGAGAAAAGAAAATGCTATTGCAGAGCCGTATGCAACGCACAAAGATGCCTGTACGGTTGTTCAATTCTATCTTTTTTCTTGTTATTATCCTTCCTTTTGACCAATCATACAAGATAGAAGAACTCTTCATGATGTTATATCATCAGGGTTATGATTCATCAACCCTCTAGTGCTTTTTATGAAGCACAAGCGGGGGAATTTATCCTGGAAGCAGAAGAACTCTTGAAACTTCGCGAAACCCTTACAAAGGTTTACGTACAAAGAACAGGAAACCCTTTATGGGTTATATCTGAAGACATGGAAAGAGATATTTTTATGTCAGCAATAGAAGCCCAAGTTTATGGCATTGTAGATCTTGTAGCGGGCGAAAATACTAGCAATTTTGTATAAAGCCATTAATTTTCAAACCATAATTTCAATTTTCCATGATTTGATATTGAATATTTTATCGGGATAAAATATTCATTCGACGGAATATAAAAATTTCAGAATCATCAGGTTAAGATCGATCTAAACCAGCCCATTCGAATTCCATAATATAGAAATTCAACATGCCAACTATTAAACAACTTATTAGAAAGACAAGACAGCCAATCAGAAATGTTACCAAATCTCCCGCTCTTCGAGGGTGCCCTCAGCGTCGAGGAACATGTACTAGGGTGTATGTGCGACTCGTTCAAATACCGTTCAAATCATGAGCGATACTTTTTTTTTCAGTATCAATGAATAGAATGGATAAAGTAGAAAAAAACTACTTACTTTACTTACTATCTAAACAAAAAAGGGGGTTTCTTATATACCTCTATTGTGTATGGAATTTATGGTTTCCATTGGTGCAAATCCAATCGTCTCTATTCGGGATGAGAATCAATTCCCTATTGGTAGCAAATCAAATAGTTATCCACTAAGCAGGGGAAATCGTAGTTAAGAAGCAGAAAGATTATGCTCCTATTCTTGAAATAACGGACTAACAGGGTCAGCTACCTAGCCAACTTTCAAAATTAAATGCCGTCACTGTATGGATAGCTCTTATTGTGAAAAGACCTATTATTATATAATTTATGGGTAGAGCCAAAGAGTGTGAACTGTACAAGTTACCAATAACATTGATTAAATGAAGAAAGAGGCTCCGGTGTATAGAGAGGACCTCACCGTTTAAGAAGGAACCATAGAAACGATGGAACCCACTATTTATTTTATATATTTTTTTTTTAGTTTAGTATCTCTTATTTCCTAGTGAAATGATGAAATACCTGAGATAAAAAATCGTGGTTGGGAAGGTTATAACAGCAAAAGCCATTGGAATTTTTATTTTATATATTGGAATAATCCGTTTTGCTATTAATAAACTGAGAGAAGGGAAAAGAATGACTGAAAGAACAGAAATCAATTAGTTATTCATCAAAGTTTAATTTGATTCAATGACCAGAGTTAAACGAGGATATATAGCTCGGAGACGTCGAACAAAAATTCGTTTATTTGCATCAACCTTTCGAGGGGCTCATTCAAGACTTACTCGAACTATTACTCAACAAAAACTGAAAGCCCTGGTTTCCGCTCATCGAGATAGAGGAAGGAAAAAGAGAGATTTTCGTAGTTTATGGATCACTCGAATAAATGCAGTAACTCGTGAGAATGAATTACCCTATAATTATAGTAGATTAATAAACGATCTATACAAGGGGCAATTACTTCTTAATCGTAAAATACTTGCACAAATCGCTATATTAAATAAAAATTGTCTTTTTATTATTTCCAATAAAATAAGATCATGAAATAAAAGAGATTCTAAAGTAATATACAGGAATAATTGAAAAAAAAAAAGAATTCCCCGGAGAATGCACTCCGGGAAAATCTAATAAAAATAAACTAAGAATTAAGATAAATAAGTAATGAACGAACATGTTTCAAAAAAAATATATTTCTTTCTTCTTCCCCCATTTTTTCCTTAGAACACAACAATCTAATTTGGATTCTACACTTCTTTTTCGAACAAAACTTCAATCTAAATTCAACATTAGATTGATGTTTTAAATAAATTTAATAATATATTATACCTATTTATTTCTGGTTCTAAGACCTGTATTTCTAGGAATCGACTCTGCTCTCTCAAATTGTTTCTCGTTATTAAGAAAAGGTAACAAAGATAAAATACGAGCTTGTTTTATAGCAATAGTAATTAATCGTTGTTGTTTCAAGGTCAATCTATTTACTCGTCTAGATAAAATTTTGCCTTGTTCACTAATAAATTTACTAATTAAACTCATGTTTCTATAATCGATTCGATCCCCCGATCCAATTGGGGGCAAACGCCTACGAAAAGATCGCTTAGATTTATGAAAAGGTTGCTTGGATTTATCCATGGTTTATTCCTTATTCATAAAATATTATTTCTTGATTTATTTCCCATTGAATGGAAGGAAATAGCATTTGGAAATAGGATTTTATTTGTATGTCGTTTATTTTTTTTGTATGCATATTATATACATGTGTGTATATTATACACATATACATGTTGTTATTCATATATATGTTATTCTATTTTTTTTGGGGGGTTACCTATGGGTTCTGTTCAATCTATTTCTTTATTTCCCCATGAATTGTATGCTTGTAACAATAACGACAATATTTTTTCAATTCTAATCGACTGGGTGTATTGTGTCGATTTTTTTGAGTAATATATCTAGAAATGCCCCGTGATTCCTTATTGCCACCGTTTCGAACACAACTAGTACATTCCAAAAGAACTCGTCCTCTAATCTCTTTACCCTTCGCCATGAACCTGAACCCCCTTTCTTTGGATTGACTCAACTCTTCTAGAAGAAAGGAACATAAAATTAAAAAAGAAATAGAAATTACTACTAACTCAAAATTACATTATAACGAAAACTTTCGTTATAATGTAATAATTAAATAATCCAATTTTTTCTAACTATCCATTATTCTTATCCTAATCCTAGTATTTCATTTAAGTATTTTATCTTCTATTCTATTATTTCGCAAGGACTCTCCTAGACCAGAATTGACATTATGCAAAATAGGATCTTAGACTCACTTAATACGATGCTTAGGATCAATACATTTTTATTTTATTGTTTTTTTCTTTTTCCTTCCTATACTAAATAACTGAAAAAGAGAATGCGTGAGAGGATAAATTAGTCGCAATTTTTTGTATCTCTAACTTTTTTATTTCGTCGGCTATCAATAACTAGAATGAAAAAAAGGGAAATGCTAAGGCATCTGGGAATAAACGATTAATTTCTATCAATAAACCTGCTAAAGACCCAAACCATAGAGTAGTTAGCACCGGCGCGACAGAGAGATATGTTTTTATATCTCGCATTGAAAATCCTCCTTCTTTATTTCTTTATTTTAATACACATACGACTGTATACTGTATTTATGCTGTATTTAAGAATCACTTGTTTTTTTACGCAAAACCCCTAACAAAAAATATATATGTGTACAATGAGCCGATAAATAATATTTTTATCCTTAAAAAAAGATGACAGATTTTTTCTTCATTTGGAATAAAAAGTTCTTCTTTTTTAAAATTTACAATGTATATATTCTATTTATATAAGACCAAAAGGAAGAAATGACAAGAAGATTTCTTTTTTTATGGATAAAGAAGAAAATAATGATATGGAAAACAAGACAGGGCTTTTGTACAATAACATTGTACAACAATTGAAAAAGGGATGTAGCGCAGCTTGGTAGCGCGTTTGTTTTGGGTACAAAATGTCACGGGTTCAAATCCTGTCATCCCTACCTATTACTTCTCCTATGAGCAGTAACAAGGGCTTAATTCATATATTCGATTAATTTAAAATTGTACATAATTTTTTCATTTTATCATACTATAAACACGCAAGATGTTCTTTTTCAGGGTACAAAAGGGAATCCTTTTCTTTACAGTTGTATCTTCGGTCATAAAAAAGCGCTCTTAGTTCAGTTCGGTAGAACGCGGGTCTCCAAAACCCGATGTCGTAGGTTCAAATCCTACAGAGCGTGATTTTCCTTTTTTTTTTCATTATTCTATTAAATAACAATAAAATAACTTAAGAAGGTTGAATTACAATCCGCATTTGACCTCCTCCCCACAGGAGATCAATCAAAAAAAGAAATCTGATTTAGTCAAAGATCCAACTGATCACCACGTCTGTATTGTAAATATGCAGTTACAAATAATCCTGCCAAAGTAATAGGAATTAGACCTAACACGATTCCAAATAGAGAAACTTCAATCATTTCGATTTCTTTGAGTAGATAAAAAAAAGAGGTAAGATCCTTTTCTAAATATTAATCTGAATCATCCGTTAATCTCAATGACCAAAAATTGACAATTAACATGAAAAGAAATCATAGAATACTTGGAATATCACAGAAATATTTATTTTTATTAATCGCTTGTTCATTCAATTAATTTCAAATAAGCCGTATTTTGCTCAAACCAATCAATAGAGCTGAAGTTATAGTTGAAGCAGCCAGTAGAAAACCGAAATAACTAGTTATAGTAAGCATGAAAAAGCTAAATGAGATATGTTTTTTACTACATATAGTGATAAAACACTTACCTAAGTTTTCATTTTTCCAGATATGTTCGGAATGTAATAAAGAATACCAATTGAAAGTTCTTGATTGATCAATCTTTATAGACAGTACTAACAAAGATAGAATGATATAGACAGAAAAAAAAAGAAAAATTTTATTTAGATGCACCGATTCTGCGATTCCGAATCACGAATGCTTTGTGAGACTGGTAAAAAGTATTTGATACCCCATTTTACTTTTTGTTTTAACTCATTGGATTCTGTAGTGGGTTGTTTCATTAGCCATTATATATCGAATGAGAATGAAAAGAAAAAAGTGCCCTAGGATCTATGCTATTGAAGAAATAAAAATTTTACTTTATATTTATTAAATTTAAGGTTCAACTCAATTCTGAGACTAGCAATTTCCATTATCTCTTTAAGTTACACTTTCTTTCTTTCTGTCTTTCCATATGATGGAGTTCGTTGCAGTTTGGTCAAAAGAGAACCTTCACTTTAGATTTAATGCAACAAAAGTTGTATCATTAATATTTATTGATTGTTCCCATTTTTTTTGTTCTCTTTCTTTCATTAAATACTATTTACTATTGTATTATAGTACATTGTATTGTCCGACCAATTGATTACTTAAAATGAAAATGAAAGAGAACAAAAAATTTTAACCATTAAAGAGAGTTAGATTTATGGATTTCGCGTCTAATTGACCTAATTAAATTGTATGAATACGAGAAAAATTTTTCATTAATTGTTAAATTAGAACTCATGGATTCATACTTTCCAAAAGTTATTACCTTCCAGTATCAAGTCAGTAAACCTTAGACTAGCGAACTGAAAGAATTTTATTGAAGAATTTGCAGTTGAATAACACACAGTTATGTATATACAAGAAAGAATAAGGAAAAGAATTATATAATATTTCATTTGATACTTATCAAAACCGCGTTGCTGTGTCAGAGAAAGGATAGCTATACTGATTCGGTATACTCTAAATACACCTTCGGTACAATATTGACGATCCTACGAAGATGCGCTATCAGTATTAACTTTACTGATCCCGTCTTTCACTGAATCGATTCCCCTTTTTGACTGTACAAGAATATGTGGAGCTCAGCATGTCTGGAAGCACGGGAGAACGTTCTTTTGCTGATATTATTACCAGTATTCGATACTGGGTCATTCATAGCATTACTATACCTTCCCTATTCATTGCGGGTTGGTTATTCGTCAGTACAGGTTTAGCTTACGATGTGTTTGGAAGCCCTCGGCCGAATGAGTATTTCACGGAGAGCCGACAAGGGATTCCATTAATAACAGGC